CTAAAATAATATTAGTATTTTTTTTACAGAATTTGGGTAATTGTATATTCAATGATGAATGAGTGATTTCTTAGTATAAAACTAATCAACTAGATAATCGAGGATCTAGAGCGGGTAGCGGGAATCGAACCCGCATCGTTAGCTTGGAAGGCTAGGGGTTATAGTCGACGTCAAGTCAGCATTTTTCACTTTAACGTCTCTACTTCAAAACCGAACATGAAACTTTGGTTTCATTCGGCTCCTTTATGGAAGATGGAAAAATTCCTAGATCTAAGATAAGATGGGGATCAACTTCAAAAATAGACCCATACCATCTATGTCAGCTTTTTGTCTGAATACATTCAAAACGACTCGCTTTCTAGATGATCCCTCTAGAAGACGGCGATTATAACAATCTTTCTAGTTACTTCGTTCTCTATTTCTATTTGTTTGAAAGGATCTGAACAGGAAAAAGATTTTCTTTCTACCGAGCTAAAATAATATGGCCATGTCTCTAGTAAACTAAATACATCATATAATAGCTATTTTGCTTCCATTTTTCTCTACGAATCAAAAAAAAAGTGGAAGATTTAGTTACGATTAGAAATCGACTTTTATATCGTCATCCATGGACCCCTTACCCATACTCATTCAATTGGAAGTATTGATCCAATTTGAAAATTTTGTTTCGCAATTTCATAATCCAATTTTTCCATTTTGAAGGGGCCTTTGGATAGAAATCGCGAGAATTTATATTTTTCCCCGAAGTGGTATTGAGAGAGAAAGGATTAAATCCCCTTAAGAAATAAAGTTTTTGGTCGGAATAGGAATGAAACCGAAATACCCCTTAACTAGTAAGGAGATTAATCGAACGAATCACACTTTTACCACTAAACTATACCCGCTACAATGCCATTATTAGAGACAACCGGGACTTTTGTCGAACAGGGGAATTGGGTGTGATCACAAAAATCATGAAAATTCGAGTGATAACGTTTTGCGTCGGGGTTTTCACTTTTCTCAGAGTCTGAGAAGAGGGCAACTAACTACCACGTTATATCTTTTCTTTTGCTGGAAGCATGGTGCTAGATACGGCGCACCAAAATCAACAAAATCATAAGAGAAAAATAAGGTTTTATTGGATTTATTCCAGAAAGGTAGTCAAGTAACTAAAAAAACAAGGAAGAAAAAATAATAGAAGCGGTCCTTTTCTATTCTATCAAAAGTTATAGAAAGTTCTCTAGTAAGTATGAAAATAGTCCTTCGTAGTTTTGTTCTTGCTTTAATATATTTTTATACTCCATCTCCATATAGTAATATCCTACTAGAATTCGAAGAAATACAAAAAGGCCCGGCTGGGTAGTGCCCGGGCCAGGCCGTAGAAAGCAAAAGGGCCCTTCGAAGAAAATCAAAGCAAGGAAGTCCTCTTTCCTTATCTTGATATTTCGTTTTTTTTCTTTGTATTATCTCTTTTGAGTCTTTACTTTATCTAAAAGGGAAAAGGAATTGCTACTAAAAGTTTTATATGTATATAATAACGATAAAGATACTAAAGAGAAAGAAGGCGAAAGAATGACTTTTTGAAATCCTTCCTTCATGTGGAATGTAATCTATTAATAATTAGTATTATCTTTTTCAATTGGGAGAGATGGCTGAGTGGATGAAAGCGTCGGATTGCTAATCCGTTGTACGAGTTATTCGTACCGAGGGTTCGAATCCCTCTCTTTCCGTTTTCGTCGATGGCTTGATATTTTCTTTTTTTTGTTCCAATTTCGAAAATACTTTTTCCTAGTTAAACGTGTGGAATAGATAAAAAAATCCTAAGAAAATGAAAAATCAAGCTAGACAAAGGAAAAAAACCTTTGATTTGATTATTCTTCACGTCCAGGATTACGGCTTGGGTCATTAGAGAGGAATCCAAAGATGAAGAGAGAAACAAAGAAGATTACTACTGTATAAACGAAAAGTTTGAGAGTAAGCATTACACAATCTCCAAGACCCTTTTTGGAAAAAACGAGAAAAGAGAATAGATCATCCATTTTGATACCCCAGATTCTATTTTGACACCAAGAAATGAAGTGCTTTCTAGAAATAGAAACTAAAACCCTAGACTAAAATCAACTAATTCAAAGTAAATATAAGTAAATATAATTAAGGCCTTTCACTCGAAAAGGGTCAGAATGGGGAAATGTGGCCAGCCGGATTTGATTTCTCGTCGTGATCCACGAATTTCAAGGTTTGAATCGAAGGTTCATACTGTAAAGACTTAGTTGATCTTATCAATGGGTATAATTTTTCTCGAAGAAATCATGAATTTTATAGGATAGTATTAAGTATCTTATCGAAAACTTACCGCGGCTTGCCAAACAAAGGCTAAAAGAAAAAACAACACAGGTATAACTGGCATAACATCTACGATTGGATTCAAAAAAGCATAGGCCTCGGGTAATTTGGCGAAGAAAAGACTACTTATAGAAAGGGCAGAATTAAGACAGATACAGATCAAACTAAAGATATTAAGCATAACAGACATTTTTTTCTTGTAGATAATTGCAATTTGATTGAGTTCTTGAGATAAGGAAAAATGAAGAAAGTACGGTAGACAAAAAAATCCTTCTTTTTCGTTGAACCTGCCCAATCAAAACTCCTCTAATTCTCAAAGGAGAATAGAAGAAATCATATTTTTATCTAATATTTTAATTGAATTATATGTAATGATCAATAAATTCAGGCGAATTCGATATCTCCATGTGTCAAATTCCTAGCATGAACTATAAATCTATATTTATAGATTCAAAGAAAATATCCAAATTTTCTATAGAGATACCGCACGACTTGACAAAAGGGGGGATATTCGTCTATATTTCTAATGTGTCAGAGAACACTAAATGGGATGTTGTCTAGGGGCAGGCAACGGGTTTTCAATCCAGCGAAAGGGAATTTCTTTCTTTCGTGTCCCCGAAGGATCCTCCTATCCATTACGGAATGGGACGTTGCTAGTGGCTAAGGCAACGGGTTTTTCGTTCAGCCCGGAAGGTGATTCCTTTCGTCCCGAGGATATCCGTCCATTCTATTAAAATATTGAAGAAAACGCAAATGGGGCGTAGCCAAGTGGTAAGGCGACGGGTTTTGATCCCGGAAGTCGAAGGTTCGATCCCTTCCGTCCCAAGGATATCTGTCCATTCTTTCTATTGAACTATTGAAGAAAACAAAAATGGGGCCTAGCCGATTGGTAAGGCGGCGGGCTTTGGTCCTGGAAGTCGAAGGTTCGATCCCTTTCGTCCCGGAGGATATCCTATCCATTCTATCCGAATGTTTAGTTGTTTTAAGTAAACAATAGTCTACTTAACGGTTTTATATTGGCTAGAATATGATTCTTCTTTCTTGTCTGATTTTGACTGATTTTTTTCGGAATCATCTCTCAATTTTTCACAAATGCAACTAAACCAAGTGCAAATGATATGCGGATCGAATGGAATAGATTGGGGATTCGGGCAAGATGAGAGAAGATAGATGACAACACAAGCCTTTGAATAAACAAAATAGGGCAGAGTTTTCATCATAGGCCCATTCCCTTCATATTGAAGCAAGTTAGTTACTTCGAAAAATCTTATTCCTTATATCTATTTGAATTTGGAATAATACGTTTTGAATCGAAATGCGAAAGAACCTATCTTCCCCCTCTCTTATTACCTATAGTAGTTCAACTCTTCATTTTCTATTCATTTTAGCGGATCTATGAATTCTAAATAAGAGTTGGTTAATGAAATTCAATTGATAATAGAATTAAGTCGTTTTTTTAAGAGGGGGTTGGGGTAAAATTGAAAATAGGAGCAAGGACTGAATTTCACCTTGTTTGTCTTTGTCCAATTTCACCTTGTTTGTCTTTGTCCCTCGTTTGCCTAGATAATAGAATTTCCATTACGTAACTCTATAAATAAAGGATCCTTTTTGATTTAGGATTCAGCAATCCAGATGAAATTGTGGGGAGTAGATAGGCCTTAATCAGTAGCCGAAAGTATGAATTTCAATATCTGTGTCCCGACTCTCATTAACAAAGAAGCAAGTTAGACCTCTAACCAATATTCTTTCTTTGAATTTTTTAGGGATTTGGTCTTTGGATCGAATGATAAATTGTCAATCTATGTCTAGATTGAGACGAAGAGTGAGTCATACATTGTATTCACTTTCCTTTATGGCACGACTCAAGAAAGATTACTTCAAAAATAAGAAAATACATATCAAATGGGGAAGTGCTGTAGGTAGTGTTATCGTTCTATTTCTTCTATTTCAGTGACAACCAGTTTTCTTTGTGAAAAAATTTGCATACCGAAGATGTTTCAATTTTCATATTGACCATAGAATATCCATATCCGTAAGAGTTGTTCAGTCTAGCCTATTGAGTTACTTAAAGATGCGGATGCGTACGTAATTCATTTTTTCGTCTTATTTCGTTTTATGTTAGTTATGTTCCTTCTATATTTGAAGTTTTGTCTATTTCTCTGAGATATTTCTCTGAATTTTTTTTTCGTTTTTTCTTTTTATTTAAAATATCTATATATATTTCTAGAAAGAATATTATAGTCCTCGAAGAAAAGACAGGGTCTTGAGACGATTTCGTCCGAAAAATCTTTAGCATCTATCTATAGAAGAAAAAGTATATCTTATTCTGTTTGTCTACCGACTGAACCAATAATTATTCATGATTCCATAATTGAATCAATTTCATAGGGGTTTCAAATTCGAGGAATGTTATGGTAAAACTTCGTTTAAAACGATGTGGTAGAAAGCAACATGCGACTTATCGAATCGTTGCAATTGATGTTCGATCCAGAAGAGAAGGAAGAGATCTTCGTAAAGTGGGCTTTTATGATCCGATAAATAATCAAACGTATTTAAACGCTCCTGCTATTGTATATTTCCTTGAAAGGGGTGCTCAGCCTACCGAAACTGTTCGGGACATTTTAAAGAAGTCGGAAACTGTTCAGAAACTGTTAGAGGCGACGGAGGTTTTTAAGAGAATTTCCTCCAATCTACCCCCTGTGAAAAATTTTTCAATGAAGTCAATAAAAAAAGGGCGGGGGGAGGGGTAGTAATTCCTATAGAAGTTTGTAGTTTTCTCGATTCTGTTTCTACATTAATTGAATAAATCCGAGATTGTTTATACTTCTTATGTATTCCCCTATCGAAACTTTTTCTATCTATGTAGTGCCAGTCTAACACAAGTCATTATTTATTGAATATTATTTCAATTGAAATTGCATTCTTTTCTTAACCTTTCTATTGACAACAAGGCATGGAACAAATAGAATTCATCGTGATAAGCGGATCTATTTATTTCCATCCTATCGGTTTGGTTTTTTACCTTATTTTATTCAAATAATGGGTTCGTTGGATGCGCTTTGATTCACCTATTTTTTATTGAAAAAGTGAATAACAATAACATAAGGGATGATCTATGAATTTTGGCATTTTTTCTCGTTTTTTCTTTTCTCGTAAAATTGATTCTATTTTCATATGTTCCTAATTGATTCGCAAATTTGTTTTTATCGTTTGATTACCTCGTCTAATCATTTCTTTTGATTCTGATTGTCTCTACATACTCTTTTATTATATTTGGGTTGCTAACTCAACGGTAGAGTACTCGGCTTTTAAGTGCGACTAGGATCTTTTACACATTTGGATGACGCGAGGGATTCATCCATACCATCGGTAAAGTTGGGAAGACCGCGACTGATCCTGAAAGGGACTGAATGGAAAAAATAGCATGTCGTATCAATCAATAGTTATGAGAATATTTTCCTTTTCCCGATCCTTATAAAACTTTCTTTAACTTATTGGAAGGTAGCAAAATGTCTTCAATTTGAACTTGGGTCGAATGAATAAATGGATAGAGCCCTCTGGCTTCAATTAATTTAATGAAATTCTAAGGAAAGAAAAAGCAACGAGCTCCCATTCTTAATTTGAATAATTCCCCGATCTAATTAGACGTTAAAAATAGATTAGTGCCTGATACGGGAAGGGCTTCTCCCATGAGCGGATTCTTTATTTTTGAATGAATCCTAACTATTCTCATTCTTCATTCTACAATGGAGAGGTGTGTGTCTAAGAAAGAGTATATTGATCCAAAAATGTCCAAAATCAAAAGAGCGATTGGGTTGAAAAAATAAAGGATTTCTAAACATCTTGTTATCCTAGAACGAATTAAAACTACTTCAATTAAATGGAAAAAGAGAGTATAGAGAATCTGTTGATAAGTTTACTTGTATCCGAGGTATTATTTTCTTATTATAATAAATACCTTGTTTTGACTGGATCGCACTCTGTATCATTTGAGAACCCTCAAAATCCTCAACCTTTGGTTCAAATAGACTTTCAAATGGCGGAATTTCAAAGCGCTTTAGAGCTCGATAGATTTCAACAACATCACTTCTTATATCCACTTATCTTTCAGGAGTATATTTATGCACTTGCTCATGATCATGGTTTAAATAGATCCATTTTGTTGAAAAATGCAGGTTATGACAAGAAATTCAGCTTACTAATTGTGAAACGGTTAATTCCTCGACTGTATGACCAGAATTATTTGATTCATTCTACGAATGATTGGAAACAAAAGACATGTTGGGGACGCAACAACAATTTTGATTCTGAAATGGTATCAGAAGCATTTTCGGTCATTATGGAAATTCCATTTTCTCTACGATTACTATCTTGGCTAGAAAAGTTCGAAAAGACGGGGAAAGGTAGAGTCAAATCCGATAATTTACGATCAATTCATTCAATATTTTCTTTTTTAGAGGACAAAATTTCACATTTAAATTATGTATTAGATATACTAATACCTTACCCAATCCATCTAGAAATCTTGGTTCAAGCTCTTCGCTACTGGTTAAAAGATGCTTCGTCTTTGCATTTCGTAAGATTCTTTCTCCACGAGTTTCATAATTGGAATAGTCTTATTACGTCAAAGAAAGGCGGTCCTTCTTTTTCAGAAAGAAATCAAAGATTCTTCTTCTTCCTATATAATTCTCATGTATGTGAATACGAATCCATCTTTATCTTTCTCCGCAACCAATCTTCTCATTTACGATCAACATCTTCTAGAGCCCTTGTTGAACGAATCTATTTCTATGGAAAAATAGAGCATCTTGGAGAAGTCTTGTCCAGGGCTTTTCAAGTTAATCTATGGATATTCACAGATTCTAACATGCATTATGTTAGGTATCAAGGAAAATCAATTCTCGCTTCAAAAGGTACGTCTCTTGTGATGAATAAATGGAAATATTACTTTGTAAATTTATGGCAATCTTATTTTTACCTGTGGTCTCAACCAAAAAGGATCTATCTAAACCAATTATCCAAGCATTCCCTTGACTTTCTAGCTTATTTTTCAAGTGTGCGGCGAAGAACTTCAACGGTACGCAATCAAATGCTAGCAAAGTTCTTTCTAAGCGATAATGTTCTTAAGAAGTTTGATACTTTTGTTCCAATTATTTCCCTGATTGTATCATTGGCTAA